TAATAAGTCAATTTATACTCTTTAACACCAGCTTTGAATCCAACACTTGCTTTAGTCTCTGTTTGTGGTGACATAAGTCCCTCCCTACAAGTCATGAATTTATAATTCTTGCAATAAAACAAAACAACAAGGTCTACTCGACATAAATTAGGAATAGATTTAATTAACCTTTTTCACAGGAATCTTTCACAAAATTATCAACTAATCAGAATGATTCTTTATTAGACCATGATATTTGATTCGCCAAATACATCATTATTGTATATTCTTTCATATGTATAGCGCAACCTAATACTTGTTTTTCAAGTTTTTCAAGTTTTGAATCTTTTACTTTTTATAAATCGAAATATTTAATATTAAAATAATAATAAAATCACTATTGACAGTAATATATGTTGTATATGTAAATCCTAGATATGACAATATGCGGAATTCATCCATGAAAATGAAAAACAAGGGGGGGGGGTTGATAAAGGGATGAATAGATGGGACGCATAACCGGATATGCTAAAATGAAAATACGAAAAAAAAAAAAAAAGGCTAATGAGATCGAAATAATGAATCATAAATAGAGTTCCGTTTCGAATTCGCTAGATAAAACAAAGTCTTGCCTATTATGATAAATAAATCAAAGACTTTCCGCAAAATTTTTATTTTTTATTCATATATTTTTTATTTTAAAACTAGGTTTCGGTAGGTTTCGGTTAGTTGAGCTTGAAAATTACTATTCCTTCATTGAATAAGTAAAAACTTGAATTGCACATTCGCTTGGGTGGTACCAACAAAATCGAGTGCTTACTCACATTTATTATTGAATTAACCGATCAATTTGCTATCGAAGATTTTTTCTGTATTCGAAAAATTTCGCAACAAAATTTAACATAGATTTTTTTATTATGAGAATAAATCCTACTACTTCGGATCCAGAGGTTTCGATACGTGCAAAAAAAAACCTGGGACGTATTGCCCAAATCATTGGTCCGGTACTGGATGTAGCCTTTACCCCGGGCAAGATGCCTAATATTTACAATGCTCTGGTGGTTAAGGGTCGAGATACTCTTGGTCAAGAAATTAATGTGACTTGTGAAGTACAGCAATTATTAGGAAATAATCGAGTTAGAGCTGTAGCTATGAGTGCGACAGAGGGTTTAAAGAGAGGAATGGACGTGGTTGATATGGGAAATCCTCTAAGTGTTCCAGTCGGCGGAGCGACTCTAGGACGAATTTTCAACGTGCTTGGGGAACCTGTTGATAATTTAGGTCCTGTCGATACTCGCACAACATCTCCTATCCATAAATCCGCGCCTGCTTTTATACAATTAGATACAAAATTATCTATTTTTGAAACAGGAATTAAAGTAGTAGATCTTTTGGCCCCTTATCGTCGTGGGGGAAAAATCGGACTATTCGGTGGGGCTGGCGTGGGTAAAACAGTACTAATTATGGAATTGATCAACAACATTGCCAAGGCTCATGGTGGTGTATCCGTATTTGGTGGAGTAGGCGAACGGACTCGTGAAGGAAATGATCTTTACATGGAAATGAAAGAATCTGGAGTTATTAATGAACAAAATCTTGCGGAATCAAAAGTAGCCCTAGTCTACGGTCAGATGAATGAACCGCCGGGAGCTCGTATGAGAGTTGGTCTGACTGCCTTAACTATGGCAGAATATTTCCGAGATGTTAATGAGCAAGACGTACTTCTATTTATCGACAATATCTTCCGTTTCGTACAAGCAGGATCCGAGGTATCCGCTTTATTGGGTAGAATGCCTTCTGCTGTGGGTTATCAACCCACCCTTAGTACCGAAATGGGTTCTTTACAAGAAAGAATTACTTCTACGAAAAAGGGGTCCATAACCTCTATTCAAGCAGTTTATGTACCTGCAGACGATTTGACTGACCCCGCTCCTGCCACCACATTTGCACATTTAGATGCGACTACCGTACTATCAAGAGGATTAGCTGCCAAAGGTATCTATCCAGCGGTAGATCCTTTAGATTCAACGTCAACTATGCTACAACCTCGAATCGTTGGCGAGGAACATTATGAAACTGCGCAACAAGTCAAGCAAACTTTACAACGTTACAAGGAGCTTCAAGACATTATAGCTATCCTGGGGTTGGACGAATTATCCGAAGAGGATCGCTTAACCGTAGCAAGAGCACGAAAAATTGAGCGTTTCTTATCACAACCCTTTTTCGTAGCAGAAGTATTTACAGGTTCTCCGGGAAAATATGTTGGTCTAGCGGAAACAATTAGAGGGTTTAAATTGATCCTTTCCGGAGAATTTGATTCTCTTCCTGAACAGGCCTTTTACTTAGTGGGTAACATCGATGAAGCTACTGCGAAGGCTACGAACTTAGAAATGGAGAGTAAATTGAAGAAATGACCTTAAATCTTTGTGTACTGACTCCGAATCGAATTGTTTGGGATTCAGAAGTAAAAGAAATAATTTTATCTACTAATAGTGGACAAATTGGCGTATTACCAAATCACGCGCCGATTGCCACAGCTGTTGATATAGGTATTTTGAAAATACGCCTTAATAACCAATGGTTAACGATGGCTCTGATGGGCGGTTTTGCTAGAATAGGCAATAATGAAATCACTATTTTAGTAAATGATGCAGAGAAGAATAGTGACATTGATCCACAAGAAGCTCAGCAAACTCTTGAAATAGCAGAAGCTAACTTGAGAAAAGCTGAAGGAAAGAGACAAACAATTGAGGCTAATCTAGCTCTCAGACGAGCTCGGACACGAGTCGAGGCTCTCAATACGATTTGATTTTGTAACTAGCTCACGTGTAAAAAAAAAAAGAATGTATAAAAAAAAATAGGATCGAAAAGCGAGAAAAACAATAAAAGAAAAAAAAAGCTGGTTACAAAAACTTATTAGACACCATTGATCATGGTGTCTAATAAGTTATACCTACTATTGGATTTGAACCAATGACTCCTGCCGTATGAAAGCAATACTCTAACCACTGAGTTAAGTAGGTTATTTATCATCGTAAAGAGAAGGCAAAGGGATACCTATCACATCAATAGGATTATAAATCCAATATTATTTCTAAGCAATACCAATAAACAACGAGATCAAAGAGATAGAATGTTTGATCATGTAATATTAATCTTGACAAGAAATTATCTACATGATAAGATAAAATGTGTATCACAAACACAAGGGCTATAGCTCAGTTAGGTAGAGCACCTCGTTTACACGTGCGCCAAAGTTTTTCAGAGGAGTCCATCACGCAATCAAACCAATTGATTGATCTTATTAATAAATCGATGTCTTACTCCATGACTTTTTTTTTAGGAAAAAAAGAGGAGAACAATAGCCTGACATTAGGTCCTATTAAAGTACCCCGTTAGGTAGGGAATGAATAGAACCCATCATTGATTTGAGATATTGATAGGGTGAATACCCAGTCTACTTAATGCTAGGCAGAATGAGTATAAGGAACTCAAAAATGATCTTTTCGTCCTATGAACCTTAAGGTGTATAAAGTTTCATGTTTGATTTTTTAATCAGGATGTTAGAGACTATATTTAACTTAAGTTGATCTAGACCAAAAGCAAACCTACGTCAAGAGAACCCAACCCTTCTTTGAAACACTTTGGTAGTTCTTCTGTATTGTATTAGAATTAAAAAATAATCAATCAGAGTACTTGGAACCATTTATTATTTTTTTTAAGAAAAAATATGGTAGACTAACTGATCTTTCTATCAGTTAATGAAAGAGCCCAATGCAAAAAAAAATGCATGTTGGGTCTTTGAAAGAGTTCGAATCATTTTGATAATAATAAGTTCAAACTCTTTTACCGAGCAGGTCTACGGTTCGAGTCCGTATAGCCCTAACTAAGAAATTTATTCTAATAAATTACATTAAAATAAAAATAATTGGATAATTTTTTTACTTATTATTGTATTCTTTATTTCTAACTGGCAATTACTTGGTTCATAAAAAAATTCCCTAAACCATAAGTCCTGGGGATCGTTCAGAATAAAACGGAAAACCTAATTTTATTTCCATGGATCCAATCACTATCTATCGATATATCTAGATAGATACTTAATAATTTAGAATAAACTTTTTTTCTTCATTAATTTTCATAGTCGTAAGTGGATTTTTTTATATGAATTTTCCTCGTTCACTGGCTACAATCAAAAAGTGCATAATACTTTATTTTTTTGTATCCCCACTCAATCTTGGTTACTTTTTTTCTGACACGGCCCTGTTTAAAGATAAATTAAAGATAAAAACAGAAATCTAATTAAATTCAACCCAAATTAAATCTATCTAATACTAAGTAAGATGGGTATGGTAAAGTCTTACTGGATTTTTTGATACGTCATAATTTTAAAAACGAAGAGATTCTTCTAAAATTTTTTTTTTATTTTTAAAACATAAACAAAATTTCATAAACAGAAATAAAAAAAATTACTAGTTATTAATCATATTAATATTATATTATTAATATTAGAAACTATTAGTAATAGAAACATGGAAATATTAAGTAATAAGTGTACTGAAAATAAGATTACAATCAATAAATCTTAAAATTAGACGTCTACCACAGCAACCAAACGAAAATAAATGATTCGATTAACCTTAATTTTTGTTTTGACTCAAGAGTTCTATATCCCTTGTCCAATCCGATTGTAATTGACTAAGCGGGTATTTTTTCCACATTCATAGGAGTTCGTCTATGTTTCTGCTTTACGAATATGATATTTTCTGGGCATTTTTAATAATATCAAGTGCTATTCCTGTTTTGGCATTTATAATTTCCGGAGTTTTATCTCCAATTAGGAAGGGGCCAGAGAAACTTTCTAGTTATGAATCAGGTATAGAACCGATCGGGGATGCTTGGTTACAATTTAGAATCCGTTATTATATGTTTGCTCTAGTTTTTGTTGTTTTTGATGTTGAAACAGTTTTTCTGTATCCGTGGGCAATGAGTTTCGATGTACTGGGGGTATCTGCTTTTAT